TTTATCAGTTTTGGAAAAGTTAGAACTTTTTATTTTAACATATGTGGTTTATGGGTCAGTAAAATTAGTAAGTAATTAAAATTCTTATAAAGTTTAAAGTTTAGCAGAGGTCAACGACGTCGAGGTACAATATATGTATATATATATATATACTTTATTTAATATTAATAACATATAGAAAGTGGATTAACAAAAGCATATTAGTGTGAATGCACCTTCTAACCTATTAACATTTATGAGAGAGAGGCCGAAGAAAAGGATCTTATAGATATTTCTAGCATTGTAGAGACCATACATATTTATTTATATTATATATACATATATTGTAATATAAATACATATATAATATATTTTAAATATTATATATGCTTATAATATATATATAATAATAACATAGTTATACTTTATTAATTATAAATGTATATATATATATATAGGAATTTATTATACTTATAGTAATATAAAGTATATACAAAGGGATCTCAATAGGAGTAAAAAAAAAAAAAAAAAATTTAATAAGATTCCAATAGTATTTATTGTTACTATTTAAGTTTATTGGAGGGCTGCATTTTTGACCCCTATTTTAGAGTTGTTAAGGGAGATAAATATGGGGGCATAATTTATCTCTGCAGGAGATACCAAAAAATTTTACATTATTATGTTAATATTCAGGTGAAGTGTTTAATAGTAAGTTAAAAGAGGAAAATAAATGGTTTTAAGGAAGATTGACCTGTAACTTTTTTGGGTTAAATAAAAGTTTTATTCTTGCTTAAAGATTTATTGGTTGAATATTTTACATGAAAATTTGTGTGTGACATTAGATTAATCTAAATGATTTAGTGGTTTAATCTCAGTATTTGGTATTAGTAATCAAGGTCTCTTGGAATTAGTAATTGGATGTATGGTCGGCTAAAATTGTGCCAGCAGCCGCGGTTAGACTTAGGATTTAAATAAATGTTATTGGTATTGAAGTTAATTGTTGGTTAGGTATTAAATTGTTTTATAGAGGTGAAATTTTGAAAATAAATTATATCTGAAAATGTAATGAAGCTTTGAAACTCAAGATTTAAACTAGGATTAGATACCCTATTATTTTGAGTGTTAAGGTGAATATCAGAGTAGTAAGAGTTAAGTTCTTGAAACTCAAAGAATTTGGCGGTGTTTTAGTCTTTTCAGAGGAATCTGTTCTGTAATCGATAATACACGTTAAATGTAACTTAATTTTGTAAAGTTCAGTTTGTATACCGCCGTCATAAGATTATCTTTTAAGAGAAAAATTTTCTGGATCTTTGGAAGATTAAAGATAGGAAAAGAGTATGTCAGGTCAAGGTGCAGCTTATAGTTAAGTAAGAGATGGATTACAATAGAAGTTATTTAAATGGATAGTGTGATGAAAATATACTTGAAGGTGGATTTGAAAGTAATACTGTTAAATTATGATAGTATGATTGTAGCTCTAAAACATGTACACATCGCCCGTCGCTCTCATTATAAGGTGAGATAAGTCGTAACAAAGTAGATGTACTGGAAAGTGTATCTAGAATGAACAAAATAAAGCTTAGAAGTTAAGTGTTCCATTTACACTGGGAAGGAGTTCGTGCAATTCGAATTATTTTGATAAAGATATGATTATTATTAATTGAATTTGATGTGATGTTTAATAAAAGTATTTTTGTAAAATAAATGTTTAAGTATAAATATTAGAATAAATTTGAGTATAATAGTGGATTAGTACTGTAAAGGAAAGCTGAGAAAAGTAAAGTATGGTTTGGGAAAAAGTAGATTGGTTATTGTACCTTGTGTATCAGGGCTTATTGATTTTAATGTGTGAATTATTTTTTCCCGAATTAAGAGGGGCTAATTTATTAAGTTAATTAATGTGGAATAATTATTAAGAATAATAAATTAGGGGTGATATGTTATCGGCTCTTAAGGTATCTGGTTTTTCAAGAGATAAATTTAATTTAGTCTACTTGTTTGTAAAGATTTAATTGGAAAGAAATGTTTATGAAAGTAGAATAATGGTTTGAGGGATAAGCTTTGAATTATTAACTATAAATTTTTATTGATAAATTTAATTATAGGCTTTAAATTAGCCATTAGTAGTAAGGTTGTTATAAATTATTTTTTTGTTTTATGATTTTATAAGAGTTTTAGTTAGTTTATTGAAATAAGGTATATAATTAGTGGGTGCTTGTAATAATGATAAAATTAGTATATGTATAGTATTGTGAAAATGTAAAAGTATGATAAATTTACGTTAAGGAACTCGGCAAATCTAATACTCGCCTGTTTAACAAAAACATGTCTTTTTGTGTTTAATTTAAAGTCGGGCCTGCCCACTGATAATTATTGAAGGGCCGCGGTATTTTGACCGTGCAAAGGTAGCATAATCATTAGTCTTTTAATTGAAGGCTGGTATGAAGGGTTTGACGAAGTATTGACTGTCTCTATGTAGTTGATAGAATTTATTTTTTGAGTTAAAAAACTTAAATGTTGATAAAGGACGAGAAGACCCTATAGAGCTTTATAAAATTGTAATGGATATTTGTTTAGGTTAAGTTGGATTTATATTATAATTATATTGTGTTGGGGTGACATGAAGATATAATTAACTCTTTATAGATATTTACATTATTTATGGATAAATGATCCAATATTAGTGATTTTAAGATAAAGTTACCTTAGGGATAACAGCGTAATCCTACTTGAGAGTTCGTATCGAAAGAGGGGGTTGCGACCTCGATGTTGGACTAAGAAAATGATTAAATGCAGTAGTTTAATAAATAGGTCTGTTCGACCTTTAAAATCTTACATGATCTGAGTTCAGACCGGCGTGAGCCAGGTCGGTTTCTATCCTTATTTTAATAGAATACTTTAGTACGAAAGGACCAAGTATGAGGAATATTTCTTAAGAAGGTGAAAAACAGTAAGAGACTATTTTGGCAGAAAAGTGCCTTGAATTTAGAATTCAAAAATGTAAAAGTAATTACAAATAGTAGTGTGGAAAGAGTTGTTGTTAACTTTAATTGGTGTATTACTTTTAATTGTTTGTGTATTAATTGGTGTAGCGTTTTTAACTTTATTGGAGCGAAAGGTATTAGGGTATATTCAAGTTCGTAAAGGTCCTAATAAGGTAGGGATGGTTGGTTTACCTCAACCTTTTGCTGATGCAATTAAGTTATTTACTAAGGAATCTACAATTCCTATTATATCTAATTTTTTTTTATACTATTTTTCTCCTGTGGTAAGATTATTTTTGGCTTTGTTGGGGTGAATAGTATTTCCTTTTATTACTAGATTAATTACTTTTAATTTAGGATTATTGTTTTTTTTAGCATGCACAAGATTGGGTGTTTATACAGTAATAATTGCTGGGTGATCCTCTAATTCAAATTATGCATTGTTGGGAGGGTTACGAGCTGTGGCTCAGACGATTTCTTATGAAGTAAGTCTTGCTTTGATTTTATTGTCGTTTGTGTTTTTAATTGATAGTTATTGTTTAATAGACTTTGTGCGTTATCAAGGTTATATTTGGTTTATATTTTTATCTTTTCCATTAATATTGGCTTGATTTAGTTCATGTTTAGCAGAAACAAATCGAACTCCTTTCGATTTTGCTGAGGGTGAATCTGAGTTAGTATCAGGGTTTAATGTTGAATACAGCGGTGGAGGATTTGCATTAATTTTTTTGGCTGAGTATGCTAGTATTTTGTTTATAAGTATATTGTTTTGTGTTATATTTATAGGGGGGAATGTTATGTCGTTTATATTTTTTGTGTTATTGACATTTCTTTCTTTTTGTTTTATTTGGGTTCGAGGGACGTTACCACGATTTCGGTATGATAAGTTAATGTATTTAGCATGAAGGAGATATTTACCTCTTTCACTAAATTATTTAATATTTTATTTGGGGGTAAAGATTTTTGTATTTTCTTATATTGTTTAGTGTATAAAATGTAGTATGGAAGTTACTAGAAGAATTAAACTTCTGTCTTATGCTTTCAAAACATATGCTTGCATAAAGCTTGATAACTAATTTGTTAAGTTATCTCATATTTTTAAGATGATAGGGTTAATAAGGTAGTAGGAGAAATATAAAACTGTTAGAATTTGTCCTGTTAGGATGTAGGGGTCTTCAACTGGCCGAGCTCCGATTCAAGTTAATAGGATGACGATTGAGGTTATTGATCAAAATAAAATTTGATTAATAGGATAAAATTGATTACTTCGAAAATTGTGAGTGTTATAAAATGGGAGAATTATTAAGATTGCGATTGATATTACTAGTGCAATTACACCACCGAGTTTGTTGGGGATAGAGCGAAGGATTGCATAAGCAAATAAGAAGTATCATTCAGGTTGAATATGCACTGGTGTTACTAAAGGGTTTGCGGGGGTAAAATTGTCGGGGTCTCCCAGTAAGTAAGGCTCAAGAAGGGTTAGAAATACTAGTATAGCGATTATAGTAATAAATCCGAAAATATCTTTAAAAGTAAAGTAGGGGTGAAAGGGGATTTTGTCAACATCTCTGTTGACTCCTAAGGGGTTATTAGAGCCAGTTTGATGAAGGAATAATAGGTGAATTATTACTATAGCTGCTACAATAAAAGGAAGGACAAAATGGAAGGTAAAAAATCGTGTTAATGTTGCATTATCTACAGCAAATCCCCCTCAAACTCATTGAACTAGATCTGTTCCTAAGTAAGGAACAGCCGACAGTAGGTTGGTAATCACAGTGGCTCCTCAAAAAGATATTTGTCCTCATGGGAGAACATAGCCTATAAAGGCTGTTCCTATAACTAGGAACAGAATTACGATCCCTGTTATTCAGGTATGTAAATAATTGTAGGATCCATAATATATTCCTCGGCCAACATGTAAATAGAGGCAGATAAAAAAGAATGATGCACCGTTGGCATGAAGTGTACGAAGGAATCACCCTAGGTTGACATCTCGACAAATGTGGGCTACACTTGAGAATGCAAGATCAATATGTGCTGTATAATGTATAGCCAAGAAGAGACCGGTTAAAATTTGAATTATTAAGCAGAGACCTAGTAGTGACCCGAAGTTTCATCATGCTGAAATATTAGCTGGAGTAGGTAAATCAATTAGAGCATTATTGGCAATTTTAAATAGAGGGTGGGAAGTTCGTATAGGTTTATTCATTAGTTTTTTTGTCGGAGTGGTCCATAAAAAATATTTGTGATTTTAACAATAACGATTAGGGTTAGTAAGAGGTAACAAACAAGTATTAGGGTAATTGATCTTGCGGGGTTGTTGTAGAGTTTAGTTAATAAGTAATTTGATTCTATATATGAGGGTAAGATTGTTGAAAGTGGGATTATATCATTATTAAAATTAAATTGTCAGGAGTGGTCATAAATGAAGGAAATAATAAAGGTGGAAGAGATTATAAGGGTTACCAGGAGAAGGGATTTAGTGGGAATTGAAAATATTTCATTTGATGCGAGACTTGTGATATAAATAAATAAGACAAGTATTCCACCAAGGAATACTAAAAAAAGTACATAGGAGAATCAGAATGAGGGGGATTTTAAACCTGTTGATAAGCAGACGAGGAGAGTTTGGAGAATAATGATTAGGGTTATAGCTAATGGGTGATTTAGGCGTGTAAAGAGAAGACTATTAAATACGTTTATTATAAGAATATTGAAATTTAATATGCAGAGAGTAGTTTAAAAGTGTTAAAAAATATTAATTTTGGAGATTAATGATAAGAGGTTTTCTTGTCTCTGAGTTTTAGAAGAACGGGAGACTTATTGCTGATTTACAAGACCAGCGTTTTGAGTTTAAACTACTAAAACTAATGATAATAAATATTAATTGGTTGGTGAGTGTAGTAATATTTTTAAGAGGTGTCTGGGGGGTTTGCTCTAATCGTAAACATTTATTGGCTATATTGTTGTCACTGGAGTTTATTGTGCTTGGATTATTTTTTATTTTATTTTTGTTTTTTTGTTATTATGAGGTTGAGTTATATTTTAGAATGGTGTTTTTGACGTTTTCGGTCTGTGAGGGAGCGTTGGGGTTATCTGTTTTGGTTTCGATAATTCGTACTCATGGTAATGATTTTTTTCAAACATTTAGAGTATTACAATGTTAAAGTTTGGGTTGATATTAATTTTTATGATCCCTTTGTGTTTTGTTAATAAGTTTTGGTGATTGGTTCAATCATTGATGTATTTGATAGTATTTATATTTATTTTTATAAGTAGTTTGACTTCTTTACCAATAAATTTGAGATATTTGTTTGGCAGAGATATTTTATCTTATGGGTTGATTTTGTTAAGTTTTTGAATTTGTGCTTTGATAATTACAGCTAGAGAGTCTGTTTATCATTATAGGTACTTTGAGAAGATATTTCTTTTTATAATTGTTGTTTTGATGTTAATGCTTTATTGCACTTTTAGCAGAATAAGTTTATTTTTTTTTTATTTATTTTTTGAGGGCAGTTTGATTCCTACATTGTTTTTGATTTTGGGCTGGGGGTATCAACCAGAGCGTTTGCAGGCGGGGGTATATTTATTGTTTTATACATTATTGGCTTCTCTTCCGTTATTGGTGGGTTTATTTGGAGTTTATGGATATTATGGTAGATTATATTTGGGTTTTATGGGGGATGTAAGTTTTACCAGAATGTTATTTTATTTAAGTATAGTGGTGGCGTTTTTGGTAAAAATGCCAATATTTATGGTTCATTTATGATTACCTAAGGCTCATGTTGAGGCTCCGGTGTCTGGGTCTATAATTTTGGCTGGAGTGCTATTGAAATTAGGAGGCTACGGTTTATTACGCGTGTTTAATATACTTGTAACTTTGGGATTAAAGTTAAATTTTGTTTGGATTGGGATTAGTTTAGTAGGTGGATTTTTAGTTAGTTTAATTTGTTTACGACAAATAGATTTGAAGGCTTTAATCGCATATTCTTCTGTTGTTCATATAGGGATAGCTTTAGGGGGCTTGATAACTATGACGGGCTGGGGTTTAAGAAGAACTTACACATTAATAATTGCTCACGGACTATGTTCATCTGGTTTGTTTGCCTTAGCAAATATTTCGTATGAACGGTTAGGGAGTCGTAGTCTTTTAATTAATCGGGGGTTGATAAATTTTATGCCTTCAATAGCGTTGTGATGATTTTTGTTGAGATCATCTAATATGGCAGCACCTCCTTCATTGAATTTAATAGGTGAGATTGGGTTATTAAATAGTTTGGTAGCGTGGTCTAGTATTTCAATAATGATGTTGATGTTGGTTTCGTTTTTTAGAGCGGCATATACATTGTATTTATATTCGTATAGACAACATGGGGCTATTTATTCGGGTGTTTATTCTTGTTCAATAGGTTATACACGGGAGTATTTAATGTTATTGTTACATTGGTTACCTTTAAATGTATTGGTTTTGCATGGGGATTTATGTATTTTGTGAATTTACTTAAGTAGTTTATTAAAGATGTTGATTTGTGGTGTCAGAGAAGTAAGTGAATTACCTTAGGTTATTATATGATCATTGTCAGTTTGTTTTTTGAGTTTTGTATTTTTGATGGTGGTGTCTTTACTGTTAATAAGTTGGGGATTATATAGAATTTTTTTTGATGTTGTGATTTTTGTTGAATGAGAAATTTTTAATTTGAACAGTTCTTCTGTAGTTATAACTCTATTATTTGATTGGATATCATTGATGTTTATGAGTTTTGTTTTGTTTATTTCTTCTTTGGTGATTTATTATAGTGACGAATATATGTATGGAGATGTTTATATTAATCGATTTATTATTTTGGTTTTAATGTTTGTTTTATCAATAATATTTTTAATTATTAGTCCAAATTTAATTAGAATTTTATTAGGTTGAGATGGGTTGGGGTTAGTATCTTATTGTTTGGTAATTTATTATCAAAATGTAAAGTCTTATAATGCTGGAATGTTAACGGCTTTGTCTAACCGAATTGGTGATGTTGCTTTACTAATAGCAATTGCGTGGATATTAAATTTTGGTAGATGGAATTATATTTATTATTTAGAAGTGGCTGTTAATTCTGATATTATGATGGTTATTGGCGGATTAGTAGTTTTGGCAGCTATAACAAAAAGAGCCCAATTGCCATTTTCTTCATGGTTACCAGCAGCTATAGCAGCACCTACACCAGTATCTGCTTTAGTTCATTCTTCAACTTTGGTTACGGCTGGAGTATATCTCTTGATTCGGTTTAATTGTATTATTGTTACTAATGAGTTAGGATGTATATTGTTGTTGATTTCGGGATTAACAATATTTATAGCAGGATTAGGGGCTAATTTTGAGTTTGATTTAAAGAAGATTATTGCATTATCGACATTGAGTCAGTTAGGATTAATAATAAGAATTTTAGCAATAGGTTTCCCTAAATTGGCTTTTTTTCATTTGTTGACGCATGCTTTATTTAAGGCATTATTGTTTATATGTGCTGGGGCAATTATTCATAATATAAGGAATTGTCAGGATATTCGATTTATAGGTGGGTTGTGTTATCAGATACCTTTAACTTCTATATGTTTTCATGTTTCTAATTTGGCGTTGTGTGGAATACCTTTCTTGGCGGGGTTTTATTCGAAGGATTTGATTTTGGAGATTAGTTCATTATTTACATTAAATTCAATTAGTTTTTTTTTGTACTATTTTTCTACAGGTTTAACAGTGTGTTACTCGCTGCGGCTAGTATATTATTCAATAGTTGGGGATTGTAATTTTTTTTCTTTACATTCACTAAATGATGAGGGTTGAATTATACTTCGAGGGATGTTGACTTTAATGGTGATGGCTATTTGAGGGGGGTGTATGTTAAGTTGAGTTATTTTTCCGTCACCGGTGATGATTTGTTTACCTTTAATGATAAAGGTATTGGTTTTGGTTGTAAGTGGGTTAGGGGGTTGGTTAGGTTATGAATTGTCTAAGTCGGAAGTATCCTATAGTCTACAAGGGCTTAGGTATTATTTAAGAGTTTCTTTTATAGGGTCAATGTGGTTTATGCCTTTTATTTCTACTTATGGGGTGAATTATTATCCATTAATTTTGGGTAATCAGGTTTACAAAAGATTTGATCAAGGTTGAAGAGAGGATTGGGGTGGTCAAATATTTTATGGTTGAGTGGTAAGTTACTCTGTAATTGTTCAGTGGTGACAGAATAATAGTTTAAAGGTTTATTTAATTAGTTTTGTGCTATGGGTATGTAGTTTAATTTTAATTATGTTTTACTTGAATAGCTTATATAGAGCGTGACATTGAAGCTGTTAAGGAGATTAATTAATCTTTAAGTATTTATAAATATTAGGAATATTATTTATACAATGAAAATGTATTGTTTTATTTAAACTATATAAATAGAAATGTTAACGGATTTAAACCGTTAAAATACAAAGTTAGCAGCTTTTATTTGATCTTCACATTTCCTTAATTGGAATTTTTATTCAATAATATTATTAACAGTAATATACCTCTCTTTTGGTTTCAATTAATTACTAATAGATATACACAAATAAGGATGAAAGGCTCATCAGAAGTTCAGGTCGAAACTGAATGCAAGTATTGCTTCTTATTTAAGGCAGACTGTATTCAGTACTTTTTGAGTGCAATTCAAATGTTATTATTAACTACAACCCTTATTGGGCTCATTCTAGGGCACCTTGATTCCATTCATGAAATAGGCCGATTAGTAAGATGAATAAAAATAAAGTTCTGACAATAAGTCATGAGGTGATGTTAGATCATTGTATTAAAATGGTTATTGGTAAGAGTAGAGCAATTTCTACATCAAAAATTAGAAAGATAACGGCAATAAGGTAGAAGCGTAGTGAAAAAGGTAATCGGGCTGATCTTTTAGGATCAAAACCGCACTCGAAGGGTGAAGTTTTTTCTCGGTCGTTAATTGATTTTTTTGAGAGGATAGTGGCTAAAGATATTACAATAATTACCAGAATTAAGATAATTATAGAGGTAGTGTATATTAGTCAGATTATTTACTTTGAGCAGTGTCAATCTTTTTGATTGGAAGTCAAATGTACGATTATACTAAGTAAATAACTACCTCACCAGTAAATTGTGATATATAGGAATAATCAGACAACATCTACAAAATGTCAATATCATGCGGCGGCTTCAAACCCGAAGTGATGATTTGGGGAAAAGTGGGATAATAAATGGCGGTATAAGCAAATGGCTAGAAATGTTGTACCAATAATGACGTGGAGTCCGTGGAAACCTGTTGCTACAAAAAATGTAGAACCATATGTGGAGTCAGCAATTGTGAAAGGTGCTTCAATATATTCATAAGCTTGTAAAATGGTAAAATAAACACCAAGAAGGATAGTGAAAAATAAGCCCTGAGTGGCTTGACTGTAATTCCCTTCTATTAGTCTATGATGGGCCCAGGTTACTGTGACTCCTGAGGCTAAAAGAATTCTGGTGTTTAGGAGGGGAATTTGCAAAGGGTTAAATGGTTGAATTCCTGTAGGGGGCCATAAAGTTCCGAGCTCAATAGCAGGGGAAAGGCTACTATGGAAGAAGGCTCAAAAGAATGAAATGAAGAAGAATACTTCAGAAATAATAAATAAGATTATTCCTCATCGTAATCCGTAGTTTACTGGTAAGGTGTGTAATCCTTGATATGTACCTTCTCGTGTAATGTCACGTCATCATTGGATGGTTGTAAGTAATATAATTGTAATTCCTAATAATAGAAGGGATATATTGTATTGATGGAATCATTTAATTAAACCACTAGTTAGGGCCAATGCTCCGATTGCTCCTGTTAATGGTCAAGGGCTAGGGTTAACTAAATGATAAGGGTGATTGGCGTGTGTTGACATTTATTAATTTACTTCTCTGGAGTATAGAGTTACAAGAATGGCAAAGACGTAAGATTGAATTACAGCAACTGCACATTCGAGAGTTAATAAAGCGAGTTGAGTAATAATAAGTATACTGAGTATAGAAGAAGAGAGAAAGGGGCCTGTATTTCCTAATAAAGTTAATAAGAGATGACCTGCAATTATATTAGCTGCTAATCGTACGGCAAGCGTGCCTGGGCGAATAATGTTTCTGATGGTTTCAATACAAACTATAAATGGTATAAGGATTGGAGGGGTTCCTTGAGGAACAAGGTGTGCGAATATATGTTGGGTATGGTTTACTCATCCGTAAATTATAAATCTTAATCAAAGGGGGAGTGCTAGAGCCAGGGTTATTGCTAAATGGCTAGAGCTGGTAAAAATATAAGGGAATAAGCCTAGGAAGTTATTAAATAGGATTAGTGTAAATAGGGAGATAAAGATAAAAGTGCTTCCTTTGTTTGTTGGCCCAATTAGTGTTTTGAACTCATTATGCAGGGTATTGGTAATGGAATATCAGATAAAATTGAATCGTGATGGTAGGAGTCAAAATGATATTGGAAGTATTAAAATACCCAGGAAGGTACTTAATCAGTTTAAAGGGAGATTTGCGATATTTGTTGAAGGATCAAAAACTGAGAAAAGGTTTGTTATCATTTTCAAATTAATGAAGTTGGATGAAGTTCTGTTGTTTTTCTAGACATTCTGCATGTTTGTGATATTAAGGGGTAATTTAGGACTGTGAAAATTATTAAGGAGAATGAGAAAAGGAAGAATAAGATTAATCATCTTATGGGTGCTATTTGTGGAATAAAGAAATATTAGTGTGATTAATAATTTTAATATGACATATTAATGTTATTGCTTTAACTAATTTCTTCATCAGAAGTAGGTGTTAATTACTATAAAGTGGTTTAAGAGACCAGTACTTACTTTCAGTCATCTGATGATAAATTAATGGAACTAAGAATTCATTTAATGAATGCTGGTGTATTAGTTCTTTCAATAACAATAGGTATGAAACTATGATTAGCACCACAGATTTCAGAACATTGCCCGTAGAATAAACCTGGGCGGTTAATAAAGAAGTTTGTTTGATTTAGGCGTCCAGGTGTTGCATCAACCTTTACACCTAAAGCAGGAACTGTTCAGGAATGTAATACATCTGCTGCTGTTACTAGTATTCGTACTTGAGTGTTTATGGGTACGATCGTTCGATTGTCTACATCAAGAAGGCGGAATCCGTTAGCTGGTGATTCATTGTAAGGGGTTATATATGAATCAAATTCATACGGGGTGTGGAAATCTGTATATTCATAGCTTCAGTACCATTGGTGGCCAATTGTTTTGATGGTAATTATGGGGTCTATTGATTCATCTAAAAGATATAGAAGGCGTAATGATGGTAATGCGATAAAAATTAATGTGATGGCAGGAAGGATAGTTCAGATAACTTCAATGGTTTGTCCTTCAAGTAAGAATCGGTGTGTATATTTATTAAAGAATAATGAGGCTATAATGTAGGCTACAAGGATAGTAATGATTAAAAGAATTAATAACGCATGATCGTGAAAAAAAGTTAGTTGTTCTATTAAAGGGCTTGCACTATTTTGGAGATTTAAATCTGATCAAGTGGCCATATTCTAATAAAAGGTAGTCTTTATTTATAGAGCTTAAATCTATTGCACTTTTCTGCCATATTAGAAATTAGTTAATATAGGTAATTCTGAATAACTATGTTCAGCAGGTGGTAAATTTTGATATCATTCTAAAGAACTTACCATATTAAGAGGGAAGAGGACCGTTCGGTGTCTGATTATTCTTTCTCATATGATGAAAATAAGTATTATAATACCAATAAATGAAATGGTTGAACCTAAGCTTGAAACGACGTTTCAAGCTGTATAGGAATCTGGGTAATCAGAATATCGTCGTGGTATCCCTGCAAGACCAAGAAAATGTTGTGGGAAGAAAGTTAAGTTTACTCCGATAAATATGGTTATAAATTGGATTTTGAGCCATTTGTTATTTAAAGTTAATCCTGTAAATAGGGGGTATCAGTGAATAAATCCAGCTATAATTGCAAATACGGCTCCTATTGATAATACATAATGGAAGTGGGCGACAACGTAATATGTGTCGTGTAAAATAATATCAATAGATGAGTTAGCAAGAACTACCCCTGTTAGACCCCCAATGGTAAAGAGGAACACGAATCCTAAGGCTCATAGTAGTGATGGGCTGTAATTTAATTGAGTACCATGGAGAGTGGCAAGTCAACTGAAAATTTTAATACCTGTTGGTACAGCAATAATTATAGTGGCAGATGTGAAATAGGCACGAGTGTCAACATCTATTCCTACAGTAAATATGTGATGAGCTCATACTACAAATCCTAATAGACCAATAGCAAGTATTGCATAAATTATTCCTAGGGTTCCAAAGGCTTCCTTTTTTCCGCTTTCTTGACTAATAATGTGAGAAATTATACCAAATCCTGGTAAAATAAGAATATAGACTTCAGGGTGACCGAAGAATCAGAATAAGTGTTGGTATAGAATAGGATCTCCTCCTCCGGCAGGATCAAAAAAGGAAGTATTTAAATTACGGTCTGTAAGGAGTATGGTAATGGCTCCGGCAAGTACTGGTAGAGATAGAAGAAGTAAAAGGGCTGTAATAGCTACTGATCAAACGAATAAAGGGGTTTGATCTAGAGATATACCAGGGGCTCGTATGTTGATTGTAGTAGTGATGAAATTAACAGCTCCTAGAATGGAGGAGACACCGGCAAGGTGTAAAGAGAAAATAGCAAGGTCTACAGATGCACCAGCGTGAGCAATTCCTGCTGATAGTGGGGGGTACACCGTCCAACCGGTACCGGCACCATTTTCAACAAGACTTCTGGCGAGTAAAAGAGTCAGGGAAGGGGGCAATAGTCAGAAGCTCATATTATTTATTCGAGGAAAGGCTATATCTGGTGCACCTAGTATTAGAGGAACTAATCAGTTTCCGAATCCACCAATTATGATGGGTATAACTATGAAAAAAATTATGACAAAAGCGTGGGCTGTTACAATTACATTATAGATTTGGTCATCACCAATAAGATACCCAGGTTGTCCTAGTTCAGCTCGGATGAGTAGACTTAAGGATGTACCCACTATTCCTGCTCATGCTCCGAAGATGAAATATAAGGTTCCAATGTCTTTATGATTTGTTGAGAATAACCATTTGTGCGGTAAAGTGGCTGAGGTTAGGCGATAAACTGTAAATTTATAGACGGGTAATTACTCCTTTACCAAAGGACCTTATGGTCAAGATAATGATTTTAGACTGCAATTCTGAAGGGGTAAGATGTACTTACTAAGGTTTAAAAATTTTATTTTATTGACAGCTTTGAAGGCTGTTAGTTTTTTTAACTTAAAACCTTGATTAAAGTAAAAAATATATCAAGGTTCTAAGGCTTAGACCGAATGTGGAGATGGAGGCTAAAGTTGTTAATTTTAGAAATAGATTGTAGTTTAAAGTTAGGGGTGAATTTCATTTAACTTCGGAGTAATTTAGTAGGAAGGCTCTGAATGTAATTCGAAGATAGTAGAAAAGGGTAAGTAGAGTTGTGATTACTATAATTGTGATTAGAAAAGGTCTCATAGTTTCTGCTATGGTTTGAATAACAAGCCATTTAGGAAGAAACCCTAAGAAAGGGGGGAGACCTCCTAATGATAAGAGGGAGGTGAATAGATAAAATTTGATTGTGGGGTTGTGAGTTAATATAAGGAAGTTTTGATTTATATGATAGATTTGAAAACAGTTAAAGAGGAATACGATTGAGGCAGTTAAGAATGCATATATAGAAAAGTAGAAGATTCATAGATTGTCTCTTAAAATTAAGGCGGCGATTATTCACCCTAGATGATTAATTGATGAATAAGCTATTAATTTTCGTAATGAAGTTTGATTTAAGCCTCCGATGGAACCAATAATAGTACATGTTATGATAATACATAGAAGGAAAATGTTGAAGGAAGCAGTATAAGAAAGAAGAATTAATGGGGCAATTTTTTGCCAGGTTATTAAAATAAAGCAATTTCATCAATTCAATCCTTCTATTGTGCCTGGAAATCAAAAATGGAAGGGGGCTGCTCCTATTTTTAATAGTAAGGCGGAAATAATTAGGATTGAATATGGAAATTCGATATTAAATTGAAAAGTAGTATGAGATATTACGTAGGAGGTAATAATTGCAAATAATAAAATAGCTGAAGCGAATGTTTGAATAAGAAAATATTTTAGGGAGGCTTCGGTTGTTAAAATGTTATTATGGTTTGTTATTAGTGGAATAAATGAGAGTAGATTGATTTCTAATCCTATTCAAACACCTAGCCATGAATTTGAGGAGATGGTAATTAATGTTCCGAGAATTAAGCATGAGGTAAATAAAAATTTTGAAGGATTTATTTGGATTTAAAAGGAGGAATAATCCTATTTACGGGGTATGAACCCATTAGCTTGACTTAGCTTACCTTTTACATTTAGGTGTATGATGCACAAAAGTTTTTGATACTTTAGGGAATAGTTTAAATCTATTAAATGTAATGAAGGTAATAAATTACATGATTTACTCTATCACAGTAATCCTTTAATCAGGCACTTCATT